TACGAGTTATTCGTACCGAGGGTTCGAATCCCTCTCTCTCCGCTTCTTCTTATTACTTGAAGACTTTCGAATTCGAAGGAATTTCGATCCCTTGATTTTATCATAGGTAAATGTATGGAATAGATAAAATCATAAGAAAAAAAATTTAGAAAAAGCAGGAAAAACTAAAAATATCTTTTTTTATTCCTCACGTCCAGGATTACGCCCTGGATCATTGGATAAAAATCCGAAGATGAAGAGAGAAATAAAGAATATCACTACTGTATAAACGAATAGTTTGAGAGTAAGCATTACACAATCTCCAAGATCTTTTTTTTGAAAAAGGGAATAGGTTACTTATTTTTTACCACATACACTATTTTGTTTTGACATGACACCCCCAAAAAAATGAAGTGTTTTTTGAAAAGAAAGTCATTTTCACGAATTTCTTTGGAATAAGATTTTGATTCCTTCGTTATCAAAAATTTCTTGTCATATGAATAATTAGATATTGTAGGCAACCTAATAAAATAAAGTCTTTGCTCACTGTAAGGTCAGAACGAGGAAATAAGTTGATCAAAATTCATCGCCGTGGTTATTCAATATACAAGAATTTCGATTTTTGAATCGAGGGTTCATAATGTAAGACTTATCTGGTCTTATCAATTTTTCGAATTTTTATTTATCGAATAAATCATGAATTTAGCAGAGTATTAAATCATCGAAAACTTACAGCAGCTTGCCAAACAAAGGCTAAGAGAAAAAAAAGTACAGGTATGACAGGCATAACATCTACGATTGGATTTAAAAAGGCATAAGCTTCGGGCAATTTGGCGAAGAAAAAACTACTCGAATAAAAGATAGAATTAAGACAGATGCAGATTAAACTAAAGATATTAAGCATAACAAAATTTCGTTCTTGTAGATTAGATAATTTTATTCTGATTGAGTTTTTTTTTTTTATAAGGGAAAAAAAAAGACAAGTCAAAAATCTTTCTTTTTTTTTCGAACTCTCCAAAATAAAAAAAAAAAAAAATCTTTCCTTCCATTCTCAAATGAGAATACAAGGAATTCCATTTTCATACAATATCTTAACTGAATTCTATGTAATGATCAATGAATTTTTTTGATTCTATATCTACATGTGTTGAATCCTAGCAACAATATATCCCCAATGTATTTATTGGGTTGGAATTGACGAATAACCAATACCAATATTAATGTTTATTAGTGTCGAATAGAAATTCGAAATGGGGCGTGGCCAAGCGGTAAGGCAGCGGGTTTTGGTCCCGTTACTCGGAGGTTCGAATCCTTCCGTCCCAGATCGTTTCCATCAGAAACGAAAGATGGGATCACATTGTATCCCACATGAAACATAAAATTGTTAACGAGAACAATCTTTTGTTCTGAATTCTAAGAATGATTCTTAGAATCATATTTTTTCTTTCATTTGGTTTCTCACAAACGTAATCAAGTGTTAAATGTGGGTGGAAATAAATATCTTTTTTTTTTAATTCAAAAAAGAAATTCTGGGTTTATCATTCACATTCAGGATATGTTCGTACTACTCAATATTCATTTTAAAGTTAGTTACTTTTGGAAACTTTATGTCCCATATCTATGAAATGTCAATTCTCACATGAAGCATTCTGAATCGAAATGTGAATCAAAGAAAGGCCTCTTTATTCCCTTACCAAGGGTAAAAAGCCTAAAGTAAATAAATGGGGTATCCCAATTCCACAGTCTATGTGGAGACTAAAGAGTAGGAAGTTTTTGGTACTAATTTCATCACTGGTCTTAAAACTTCTAAAACTGGTGTGGAAAAAAAAATAGTAAAAACGAATTGATCTGGACCCCATTTTTTTGTATTTTATCTGGTTCATCTTATATCTTATCCAGTTCAAATGAATAATTATAAATCAATGTAATGTAGCGATTGGGGGGAAATTCGTATATTACATCTACTTGACTTTATAGAATTGATGGAAAAGAAAAATTCTTGAACCTGAAGTAAAACAAAATCTGTATTGTATAAAATAAAATAAAAAAGTATTATTAATAATTGATTTTGTTCCGGGATTGCAAATCTATTAATATTAAAGGTTCTTCTTTTGAGGTTTATAGTTTATTTGTTCGAGAAAAATGGATCCTTCATGATTGATCGTCCCGAACAATCTTTTTAAGATGTAAATAAGCCTTAAGCAAACTTATTTATTCGTCTTTTTTAGAAATATGTTTCATTCATATGATAGAATATAGAGTTAAATAAATTGGATCCTTGCCGAGCCCTCCCCGGATAGATACTTATCTATCCATAGATAGATAGATAGATAGATAGAAAGTATGTACTATTATATACCGGTATACACACACCGGTTGAGCCAATGACTATTCATGATTCCATATTGAATCAATTACATACCGGTTTGAAATAAAATTAGAGGAATGTTATGGTAAAACTTCGTTTGAAACGATGTGGTAGAAAGCAACGTGCGACTTGAAGGACATGATCGGCTGTGGATTCTTACATCCATCATTTTCTATAGGAATGAAGATGTTCTTAGCTCGACATAGTTTGTTCTGCTCTGTTAGGAACCTAATTTGTGTTAGGTTGTAAGTAAATAGTACATGATGGAGCTCGAGCAGAAAGGATTGATTCGTTTATCGGGGGGAAGAATCTAGGGTTAGTAACTATTAATAAGTTAGACCAACTTTGTAAGTATATCCTCAATATATAAATCGAAAGGTTAAAAAAATCGAAAAATCAAAGAAGTTTGAAAAATAAAAAGTAAAATTTTTCAGAATTGGTAAAACTATTTCGATCAAAAGTGTATCACAAGGGAATCCACCGTTCATATTCTATTTCTATAGTATAGAAAAAAATAACAAAAAACAAAAAGGTATGTTGCTGCTCTTTTGAAAGGAGTAAGGATCACCGAAGTAATGTCTAAACCCAATGATTTCACAAAGCAAAGATAAAGGATTCCGGAACAAGTAAACACTATTTTCAATTGTCTCAACAATTGAATCAGAATGAGGAATAAAAATAGATTCGAGATGAGACAAACAAAAGAGGTTAGAGACGGCTCAATAAATGTCTAAGGGTTTCCCTTCGAACTCTGTCAGAATTACCCAACTTGAGTTATGAGTACGAATGAGATTTCTTTTTTTCTGTAAGGAAGAATAAAAAAACGACTCAAATCATAGTCTAATTTATGATTTTATGGATCCATTTGCCATTATATACATATACAGAAATTTAGAATCCTTTTTTCTCGAGCCGTATGAGGAGAAAACCTCCCATACGTTTCTAGGGGGGGCATTGTTTATTTACATCTATTCCAATGAGCCATCTACCGAATCGTTGCAATTGATGTTCGATCCCGAAGAGAAGGAAGAGATCTTAGAAAAGTAGGTTTTTACGATCCGATAAAGAATCAAACTTATTTAAATGTTCCTGTTATTCTATATTTCCTTGAAAAAGGTGCTCAACCTACGGGAACTGTTTGTGATATTTTAAGGAAGGCAGAATTATTTCAAGAAAGAACTTCGATTCGAGTTAATTAAAGGAAAAAAACAAAATTAATAAATAAAAGATTATTATTTAATTAAAGTAGAACTTTGAGTTTATCCTTACCGGATCGTTACAAATTTTTTTTCTTTTTGGAAGTGAAAAAAAAAATTCACATTTACAGTTGGGTCTAGTGAATAAATGGATAGAGCCCTATGGCTCTAATTCTGGTGAAATAAAAAGCAACGAGCTTTTGTTCTTAATTTGAATGATTACCCGATCTAATTAGACGTTAAAGATAGATTAGTGCCTGATGCGGGAAAGGGTGGGTTCTTTTGTGAGTGGACCATTGATTTTCTTTCTTTTTTTTTTTTTTATGAATCCTAATTATTCTTTATTATGGATTGGAGACGGATGTGTAGAAGAAACAGTATACTGATAAAGAGAATTTATTCCAAAGTCAAAAGAGCGATCGAGTTGCAAAAATAAAGGATTTTTTACCCTCTTGTAATTATAACGAACATAAACCAATTGGATAGAAAAGGAGAGGAAAAAGATCTGTTGATTGGACTCCCCTGTTTCCTTTGTTTGTGGGATATATATTTTTTTCTTACTGTAATTATATACATAATATATACCCTGTTCTGACCATATTGCACTATGTATCATTTGATAACCCCAAAAATGAAATGGGTCCTGCCTCTGGTTCAAGTAGAAATGGAAATGGAAGAATTACAAGGATATTTAGAAAAAGATAGATCTCGGCAACAACACTTTCTATATCCGCTTCTCTTTAAGGAGTATATTTACACATTTGCTCATGATCGTGGTTTAAATGGTTCGATTTTTTACGAATCCACGGAAATTTTTGGTTATGACAATAAATCTAGTTCAGTACTTGTGAAACGTTCAATTATTCGAATGTATCAACAGAATTATTTGATTTATTCGGTTAATGATTCTAACCAAAATCGATTCGTTGGGCACAACAATTATTTTGATTTTCATTTTTATTCTCAGATGATATTGGAAGGTTTTGCAGTCATTGTGGAAATTCCATTCTTGCTGCGATTAGTATCTTCCCTCGAAGAAAAAAAAATACCAAAATCTCAGAATTTGAATTTACGATCTATTCATTCAATATTTCCCTTTTTGGAGGACAAATTATCGCATTTAAATTATGTGTCAGATATACTAATACCTTATCCCATCCATCTGAAAATCTTGGTTCAAATCCTTCAATGCTGGATCCAAGATGTTCCTTCTTTACATTTATTGCGATTCTTTCTTCACGAATATCATAATTGGAATAGTCTTATTACTCCGAATAATTCTATTTTTTTTTCAAAAGAAAATAAAAGACTATTTCGGTTCCCATATAATTCTTATGTATCTGAATGCGAATTTGTATTAGTTTTTCTTCGTAAACAATCTTCTTATTTACGATTAACATCTTCTGGAGCTTTTCTTGAGCGAACACATTTCTATGGAAAAATAGAACATCTTATAG